GGTTCCCTATTTTAGGAACCATATGAATAATGGAGAAACTCCATGAAAGGAACATTAATGATTCATATAAATCACTTAACGGGAAATGTCTCGAATAAATCCAACGAGTAACTAATAATCCTGTTATACAGAAAAAAGTGGCTATCATGCCTTTTTCTGACGGATCACATAGTCCTACGATTTCATGGACTAATAAAGTCACCAAATAAATCGTAATGACAATTGAAATGATCGAAAAAGAGATGTGAGTGAATATATGTTCTAAAGTCGCAAATATCATAAAAAAAAAATCATTAAAAAAAAGAGGGGTCCCTCAATTACGGAATGTAAATTCCGAATTAAATTCATTATAGGATCTAATGTGTCCTTTTTAGAGGATGCCGCCACTCGGACTCGAACCGAGATGCTCTAGCACTGCTTCCTAAGAGCAGCGTGTCTACCGATTTCACCATGGCGGCTTGATCGAAATAATAATAGCCCATATGATGTTCAATCGTCGAGATTGAAAGATTCAATGCAATATATTTTAGGAAACGTTAGAATCGATGAATAAAGACTCGTTCAAATGAATATTTGAACTTCAATAATCCTTAGTATCCCGGTATGGTGTCATTTTTAACAACAGGCTTTCACGTAGTATAAGTTCTTCTGGAACAGTTGGAACTAGATGGTTATGTCCTCAGTTGAGGTCTAGAACTAAGAATTGTCCCTTTTTTATATCATTTTTTGATGATTCATTTCTCATTTATCTGATTTCATGGATCGGAAATGAAAAAAGATTCATTTTTCACTGAACAAAAGAAAATAAATAGGATTTTTTATGTATCACAATTGGATAACTACATCCAAGGGATTTCTATAAATATTTAGATAGTTTGGTATCAAAACTGTATTAATGGTTGGGATCCTCATTGTATACATAATTCGTGTGAGGATTTACCGAACCAATTAGGTATTGGGCTGCACATAAAACAAAAGAGTTTCAATCTCTATTGGAATTCTACGCTATGTACTTTACTTATAAATAAAGTATATTCTATATAAAATGGATTGATCGATCCTACGGTCCAAACATAGGATCTATTTTGGATTAAGGAAGATTGAATTATTCTTCGTACATAAATATCGACCTAAAGGGGATCCGGGGAGTTTTTATTGATTGGGTCGAAACAAGAGGGAATCTATGTAGTGATTCGGAGAGTTACAAAGCAAAGTCTGAAAATATATATTTCAATCAATTAGTTTCAAGGATCCATTCATTTTTACTACTGTCGTTCATACTTGTTTCAGATCTTCCAAAAATCTTAATGATGTATAACTGTTGGAGATACATAATCGAATAAACTTCTTCCTAAAAAAAATATTTTTTTTTTGGGGGGGGGGGGGAAATAACAACCCCCATCTCGCGAATTATCAAAATCTACTATAATGAAAAGTGAAACCTTGTATTTTGTGTTTAACTATTTCTTTTTTGTTGTTGTTTGAAAAACAACAACAAAAAAGAAATAGTACCGTTCTTAGAACCCAATAGACAGAATAATTCTTATTCTACATACCACAACAGCCGGTTCAGTTCTATCTCATATAGATGAGTTCAAAACATTAGTTAATGTGAATTATTCATCTTATAAATCATCCAATTCATCGAGTCATGTCGATTCAGATTATTCCAAGGCTTTATTACTTGTTTGTCGCACAAAAAAACTTTTTGAATGCCCGGTAGAAATAGATTTAGCTAAAGATAAAGCTTTTACCGCCGCCCAATATCCCTTTTTCTTCCAAATATTTCTACGAATACGCTTTTTTGAGATAGAAGTACGTTTCTTTGGAACCGCCATTTTAAAATAAAGAAGTTACTTTTATAGTTGGATGTGAAAGACATGTATTGTTCAAAATGGATCGTTCTTGCTATTCATTATCTATATTTATTCCATAGCGGATACTTCCTTCATAACATACAAAAATATAGATACGTGTGCATCACATAGAGTACACTAGGGATAAAAAAAGAAATAGAAAAAAGAAAAACGATGTGATTTTCAAAGGAATTTTTTTTTGTTCCACATCTCTATTACATACAATGCCCGAAGAAAGAAGAATTCGTACTAATTTGTACCTTCATATCTTCATTCCGATCTATGTCTATGAGGTCCGCTACCATAGAAATCGAACCGGTTGTTGTTGATAAGAATCAAAAAGGGTTCCAATTCATATCTCAATCTCAGTCTATTTATATCTCGTTGTCTTACATTGAATAAATCGAAAAGCTTAAGAATCCTTACCTAATTTAAGAAAATAATAATTTAAAATTTTTCTATTAATTGACCAAGCTCGAGGATAGAGTACTCATAATTTAAATGAAAATGAGATTGGTAGTTAATCTGTTAAACGATACATTACTTGAGAAAGGTAATTTTAGTAATCTCTTATTTCAGTTCTATGCGAAGTGACGAGTATCATAGGATTTCCTATAAACATAAGTTTATTTTATTGGAATAGAAGCCAATCAATCAGTTCTACAATGAATTAATTAATGACTCCGAATAAACTAACTAAAATAACTAGTATTTTATTGGGTCGAGTTATTGGCGGATTCTATGATCCATATCCCAATAGAGTACTTTTACCTTTTTTTGGTGTCATTCCTTTTCCTTACTATTTACTATATGGATATCAATCGCCGTAATAGTGGAATGATTGAAAATCTCATATTCTTTCTTTATCTTAATAAATATCTTAGTTAATAACTAAATGGTCAGTTTTAACCAGTGACTTGGTCATTTGAACAATTGTAACTTCTTGATTTAAATTTCTTTTTATTCAATACGATATTTGGGAAAGAATCGGAATAATTAAGAATTCAAAATCCTATTTGAGTTCTTTTCTATCTTGATTTTTATTTATTTATTTGACTTCCGAAAGAGAGAAGAGCTGGTGAATCGGAAACAATTAATAAGAATAAAAAAAGTTTGATTTTCTTATGGAACATACATATCAATATGCATGGATCATACCTTTCGTTCCACTTCCAGTTACTATGTCAATAGGATGGGGACTTCTGCTTGTTCCGACTGCAACAAAAAATCTTCGTCGTATGTGGGCTTTTCCTAGTGTTTCATTGCTAAGTATAGTTATGGTTTTTTCGGCCGATCTGTCTATTCAGCAAATCAATGGCAGTTCTATCTATCAATTTCTATGTTCTTGGACCATCAATAATGATTTTTCTTTAGAGTTCGGCCACTTGATCGACCCACTTACTTCTATTATGTCAATACTAATCACTACTGTTGGAATCATGGTTCTTATTTATAGTGACAATTATATGTCTCATGATCAAGGATATTTGAGATTTTTTGCTTATATGAGTTTTTCCAATACTTCTATGTTGGGATTAGTTACTAGTTCCAATTTGATACAAATTCATATTTTTTGGGAACTGGTGGGAATGTGTTCGTATCTATTAATAGGTTTTTGGTTCACACGACCAATTGCAGCCAATGCTTGTCAAAAAGCGTTTGTAACTAATCGTGTAGGGGATTTTGGTTTATTATTAGGAATCTTAGGTTTTTATTGGATAACAGGTAGTTTGGAATTTCGGGATTTGTTCGAAATCTTCAATAACTTGATCCATAATAATGGGGTCAATTCTTTATTTGCTACTCTGTGTGCCTCCCTATTATTCCTTGGTGCAGTTGCTAAATCCGCACAATTTCCCCTTCATGTATGGTTACCTGATGCCATGGAGGGGCCCACTCCTATTTCGGCTCTTATACATGCTGCTACTATGGTAGCAGCGGGAATTTTTCTTGTCGCTCGGCTTCTTCCCCTTTTCACAGTCATACCTTACATAATGAATCTCATTTCTTTGCTAGGTATAATAACGGTACTATTAGGAGCTACTTTAGCTCTTGCTCAAAAAGACATTAAGAGAAGTTTAGCCTATTCTACAATGTCTCAATTGGGTTATATTATGTTAGCTCCAGGGATAGGTTCTTATCGAGCTGCTTTATTCCATTTAATCACTCATGCCTATTCGAAAGCATTATTGTTTTTAGGATCCGGATCGATTATTCATTCAATGGAACCCATTGTTGGATATTCTCCAGATAAAAGTCAGAACATGGTTCTTATGGGTGGTTTAACCAAATATGTGCCAATTACAAAAACTACTTTTTTATTAGGTACACTTTCTCTTTGTGGTATTCCACCTCTTGCTTGTTTTTGGTCCAAAGATGAAATTCTTAATGATAGTTGGTTGTATTCACCGATTTTCGCGATAATAGCCTGTTCCACAGCAGGATTAACTGCATTTTATATGTTTCGGATGTATTTACTTACTTTTGAGGGGCATTTACACGTTCGGTTTCAAAATTACAGTGGCACTAAAAATAGCTCGTTCTCTTCAATATCTATATGGGGAAAAGAAGGACCGAAACCAGTTAACAAAAATGTACTTTTCTCAGTAATGAATAATAATAAAAAGGTTTCCCTTTTTTCGAAGAAGATATATCAAATTGATGGGAATATACGAAATCTGATGCGATCCTTTAGTACTCATTTTGACAATAAAGACACTTCCATGTATCCCTGTGAATCGGACAATACTATGCTATTTTCTCTACTTGTATTGGTCCTATTTACTTTGTTTGTTGGATCCATAGGAATTCCTTTCGATCAAGTAGGAATGGATTTGGATATATTATCGAAATGGTTAATCCCATCGATAAACCTTTTACATCAAAATTCGAACTATTCTGTGGATTGGTATGAATTTGTGACAAATGCAATTTATTCAGTCAGTATAGCCTATTTCGGAATATTCATAGCGTCTCTTTTATATGGGTCTGTTTATTCATCTTTTCAGAATTTAGAATTAATTAATTCATTTGTTAAAATAGGTCCTAAGAGACTTTTCTTGGACCGAATAATAAATGTAATATACAATTGGTCATATAATCGTGGTTACATAGATATTTTTTATGCAACATTCTTAACTAAGG